AGATTCTTCTTGCTTGAGACCACACAAAAAAATGACATTGCCAGAAATAGATCAAGTAAAATTTTAATTTATGCATCAAAAGGGATGTCCCTTTTGAGGCCATAATATATTTTCCTTTATACCTAACAGAATACGGGTAGGGGTCTTTGAAAAGCCAAAAAATAACGTCAAAATCCTTAGTAAAAAGTTTTACTAAATATTCTAATTTTCCGTAGAAAAAAATGCGTTCAAGAAAGGCTCTGTAAGATGTTGATCGTAAATGAGAGGATTGGTTGCAAAGAAACAAGAAAATGGATTCGTATTCACATACATGGAAATTATATAAGAAAAAAAAAAATCTTTGAGTCCTTTTTAGAAAAAGAAAAATGTCTTTTTTTTTTTTTATAAGACTATTCCAATTATGATATTCATAAAGAAAGAATCGTAATAAATGCAAAGACGAGGCATCTTTCACCCAGTACCGAAGTGTTTGAACTAAGATTTCCAAATGGACGGGGTAAGGTATTAATATATCTAACACAAAATTTAAATGTAAAACGCTGTCCTCTAAAAAAGGAAATATTGAATGAATTGATCGCAAATTCTGAGATTTGACTATTTTTTGTTTCTCTAGAGAAGCTGTGGAAAGTGGAATTTCCACAATGACTGCAAATACTTCAGATAGCATTTGCGAATAAAAATCATGTTTGTGCCCCAAAAAGTCGTTTTGGTTAGAATCAATAGCTGAAAGAATCAAAAAATTCTGTTGATACATTCGATTAATTAAACGTTTCACAACTAGTAAACTAAATTTCCTATCGCCTGAAGTTTCCAACAAAACAAATTTCTTTAAACCATGACCATATGCAAACGAAAAAATATATTCCTGAAACATAAGTGGATAGAAAAAGTTGTGTTGCCAAAAACCTTCTAATTCTATATATCCGTGGAATTGTTCCATTTAAAATTAGACCTAAAATTTAAAGTCAAAAAAAGGAGATTTCTTAAGTTATCAAATGATACATATACATAGTGCGATACAGTCAAACCAAGATATTTTTTTTTTTAGATACCTCGGAAATAGGTAAATTCATGAGCAGACTCTCTCTTTTTTTCCATCTAATTAGTTCTTTTGTTATTAAAAAATAACATGATGGTTAGAAATCCTTTACTTTTTCAACCCAATCGTTCTTCTGATTTTGATAAAAGTATCTTTATCAATATACTGTTTCTTCTACACACTCGTGGCCATCTCCATATGGAGAATGGATAGTCTAATAGTTAAATAGTTAGGATTCACTAAAAAAGAAAATCCACACATGGGAGAATCTTTTCCCGTATCAGGCACTAAGTTTTTTTTAACGGCTAATTAGATGGGATAATCATTCATATTACGAAGATAAGCTCGTTGCTCATGCTTTCCACAAAATTGGAACCCATAAGGATAGGGTTCGATCCATTTATTAAATTGATCCAATTTTGAATTCATTGCATTTCCTCCCAAGACTTCAAATCAAATAAAGTTTTGTACCGATTTGCTAAGAATGAAATAGTCTATGAATTCTCTATTGATACGACATGCGCTTTTTTCCATTCATTTCCTTTCAGGATCAGTCGTGATCGTATAAACTCTACCGATAGTGTAGACGAATCCCTTGCTTCATCCAAATATGTAAAAGATCCTAGTCGCACTTAAAAGCCGAGTACTCTACCGTTGAGTTAGCAACCCCCATATGTTATGTAGATACAACCGAGATCAAAAAAATCGGGTTGGAATCAAAACGTTGAATTAGCAAGAAATCGAAAAAAGTTTTCGAATTGATTCCCATTACGAACATAAAAAAAAATTTTATTATAAAAACAAACACCAATACAAGAGATTCTTAGATAAAAAAATTGGATAGACAAAAAGTCTACATTTTTTCAATCCAAAAAAGGTTTTTTGTTTTTGTATCCGAACAAATTCAACGAATCTTTGAATAAAAATATTGGGTAGATAGAACACATAAAAAAACCTTTTAATTTTTTTATTTCACAATTGAATTATATGTGTTCAATACATTCTTGTCAATATGAAAAAAAATACAACTACAATATAGAAAAAGCTTCCTTTTTTTTATTGAAAAATCTACTAAAATTCAAATAAAAGAAAATCCAATTATTATATGATGATAATAAATACAGAAATACGATAATATAGAAGCAAAATTGTGAAATCTAAATAGAAAAAACAAAGCGAAATAAAATTATAGAGGAAACCTTTGTTGGATTGGCACTACAAAAAAAAATACAGGAATAAAAAAAGTTATAATCAATTACAACCTCATTATCTTTTGTTTTTCTATTTTAAAAATTTTTAATTATTCATTAATTAAATTTCGTTTGATTAAAATGAAATTCTTTAAAAACCGCCGCCCTCTTTAAAATATCATAAACAGTTTCTGTAGGTTGAGCGCCTTTTTGAATAAAATAGAGAATAGCAGGAACATTTAAATAAGTTTTATTTTTTATCGGATCATAAAAACCCACTTTCTGCAGATCTCTTCCCTCTCTTCGTGACCGAACATCTATTGCAACGATTCGATAGACGGCTCATTGGGATAGATTAAACCCCCCTTGGAAACGTACAGGAAGTTTTCTCTTCGTACGGCTCGAGAAAAATGATTCAATTTGTATATACATAAATTATAATATAAATTAGAATGACCAATCAAATAAGTCCAGAAAATCGTCAAATGAAAATCCATTAAACTAAGAATTTAGCCCTTTACCTCAAAAAACCATTTGTATACTCATAACTCAAGTTGAATAACTTTCAAATAGCCCAAAAGATCAAAAAATCCTTTGGCATTTATCATTTATTGAGTAGTCTCAAATACTCTTTGTTTTATTTCATTTAGACTCGATTAAAATTGTTGCGATAATTAAAAATAAAAAGAATATTTCCTTGTTCCGGAAGCCTTTAATCATCGTGTTTTTTGAATCATTGGGTTTAGACATTACTTCGTAGATTTTTAATCCTTTCAAAAATGGCTGCAACATACCTTTTTGTTATTTTTTTCTCTCAAAGAATCTAATCATATGAACGGCGCCGCACAAAATTCCGCACAATAGATATAAATCTATTTAATCTAAAAGGTTTTATCAAAAATTCCTTGGGGATTTTAAAGTTGCTTTTTTTGTTCCTTTCGAATTTTGAATTCTCTGTCAAAGATAACTTACGAAGTTGTTCCAACTTATTCTTTTGATTGACATTAACCCTAGACCCGTCTCCTTTGAGAAATAGCTCAATACTTTATCCTCGAGCTCCATCATATTTCCATTACACCCCAATAAAACGGATTCGCGTGGAACAGGGCAAATGATGTCGAGTCAAGAGCATCCTTATTAGAGAATGATGGATATAAGAATCCACAACGGATCATGTCCTTCAAGTCGCACGTTGCTTTCTACCACATCGTTTCAAACGAAGTTTTACCATAACATTCCTCGTTGAAGTTGGAACCGGTCCGCAGTTGATTCAATTATCGAATCATGAATAGTCATTGGTTCAGTTAAAAGAGTTCTTACATAGATTAGATATTTAATATATCTTATATTTTTTTTAGTAATATTCTTTTTTTCTAATTTTTTTTATAAAAATTACGATTTACAATAAGATGACATCCCTAACAGATAAGCTAAGAGAGATAAATCGATCTTTCTTTTCGAACTCAACCTTAAAAAAAAAAATTAATTTTAATTAATTATTAATAATAATATAATAAATATCAATAATAATAAACTAATACTACTAATACTATAGTAAAAGTAAAAATGCAATTTCTTTTTCAAGGTATTAAAAAAAAAAAGAACAAACTTCTTTCTATTTTCTATAAATTAGAAATGACTATTTCCATTCATATATCATATTTATAGGGGGTGGATATATGATATGATAGGTTAAAGGCACAACTTTTTTTAATTAAAATTCATGTAATCTATATAAATCCATCTTCCCTAAATACCCAACAGATTCACCTGCATTTGTGTATCGCTGTGAATTTGCGAAATATGTGCAAAAGATCTAAATTCTTTTTTTTAGCTAAAAGAGTCAAACTCTAGCCACTTATACACTTTATAAACACAAAAGAAATTTATTTTTTTTTTTTTTTTTTTTATTAATAATGCTCTGGGGCGGAAGGATTCGAACCTCCGAATAGCGGGACCAAAACCCGATGCCTTACCACTTGGCCACGCCCCACTTCGATTTCTATTTGCCATTAATAAACACTAATATTATTAGTGATAATTCGTCAATTCAAGCCCAACTATCTATATTGTATATCTAAAAAATCAATTAGATTTTGTTGTTTAGTATTTTAACTCTAACACATTGTAGACATATAAAAAAATAATTTATTGATCATTAAAGAAAATTCCATTAAGATTAAGATATTATATGAAAGTAGAATTTCTTCTATTCTCCATTGAGAATGGAAGGTTTTTTGATTGAGTGAGTAAGTTCAAAAAAAAAACGAAAAAAAAAAATTTTCTATCAATAACTTAATCAAAATACAATTTTTTTAAAAACAAAATGTCTGTTATGCTTAATATCTTTAGCTTGATCTGTCTTAATTCTGCTCTTTATTCGAGTAGTTGTTTCTTTGCCAAATTACCGGAGGCCTATGCTTTTTTGAGTCCAATTGTTGATTTTATGCCGGTCATACCTCTACTTTTTTTTCTCTTAGCCTTTGTTTGGCAAGCTGCTGTAAGTTTTCGCTGAGATCTTTCATCTTATCCTATAAAAATGAATGCTTTTTTCGAGAATAGAGGGTTCTAATATTCTAATTCTAATCTAATACTTTCTAATATTAAAGAATTGCTAAAAAAAAAAACAGTTTTAAATTCAAATATTAAAATTCTTGAATAGACACAACACACATTATCTCGTTTTCCATTCTTTTTATTTTCGATAAATGAACAAACCTTATTTTGATCCTCCACAATATTAACGGGTGGATATAAAAAAATTTTTGATAAGTAAGAAAATAATAGATAAGATAATAATAACTTAATTTTTTATTTATTATTTCTATTACAATTACAAAATAAAGTAGATTTTTTAAATTTCTAAAAAGACTTTCGGCGTCAAACCTAATATCAAATTTAAAGGATATGTGGTATAAAATATAGAGAATCTATTCTCTTAAAAAAAAAAAAAAGATCCTGGAGATTTGTAATGCTTACTCTCAAACTCTTTGTTTATACAGTAGTGATATTTTTTATTTCTCTCTTTATTTTTGGATTCCTATCTAATGATCCAGGGCGTAATCCTGGGCGCGAAGACTAAAAAAAAAGGATTTTTGTGTAATTTTTTATCTATTTTTTTTTTCTACTTTAAGATTTCATAATATATATATTATATAAAATGTTCGAATTCTAATTAATAAAGAAAATCGAAAGAAAAATATTTTTTAAAAAAATCATCAATGTAAAGTGTAAATGGAACACGGAAAGAGAGGGATTCGAACCCTCGGTACGAATAACTCGTACAACGGATTAGCAATCCGACGCTTTCGTCCACTCAGCCATCTCTCCCTCTTGAAAATAAACTACTAAATATTCAAATACAAATTTTTAATTTTTTAATTAATTATAAATTTTTTGTAAAAAAATCTGTAATAAACTCGAATTTTAAGAATTTATAAAAAAAAAATTTATAAATAGAATACTATAATAAAAATAAAAAAACAATTTTTTTATTTTTAACATATAACAATAATATATGTATACAAAATATAAAATAGACAAGTTGTTATTGTTGTAATACAACAGTCCGACAACAAGTACAAGTTTTATACGAAATTCCAATAAGTTGGATAAAGAAAAAAAAAAATAATGATAGAATAAATATTAATTGAAAAATACACTATTAAATATATAAAAAAAACCTTTTCGACCGAAAAATTTGATTCTCGCGGCCTGGCCTGATCGGTACTTCGCCAGGCCCTAAAACAATGGTTAAATTTATCTAATGATTATAGCGTTAGCCATTTTCTTGAACCGTATCTTAGAACTCTTTCGGGAAAAAGAAAAAATCAAACTTTTTTTTATTGATTTAAATTTTTTAGTTTCAAAAATTGATTGAATGCATTTTTTAACTATCTTTTCAGAATCTTACTAAAATTTCCTACGAAAAAAGCCAATATTCTAAATTTCAAGATTCTTTTTTGATCCGATCTTGATTACATTATGTCAAGTTTCGATGTTCGACAAAAGTGATATTTCAATACAATAATTAAATTGTAGCGGGTATAGTTTAGTGGTAAAAGTGTGATTCGTTCTATTAAACCCTTACATAGTTAAGGGGTCTCCCGGTTTGATTACTATTCCGATAATAATTTTTATTTCTAAAAAGGAATAAATCCCTTACCTTCAATTAAAAATTGGAAGACAATTATACATTCTCGTGAGTTATATCCAAAGGTCAATTAAAAAATGGAATTTTTGGATTATGAAATTACGAAACATGAATTTTTTGTAATTGGACCAAAATTTCCAATTGAATGAGTATAAGTAAAAAATCCATGGATAAAGATAAAAAAATGGGTTTCTAATCGTAACTAAATCTTCATGTTTTTTGTTCCTTTTTTTTAAGGAAAGCGAGTCAAAATGGCTATTAAATGATCACTTTAGTTTACTAGAGGCTTCAATCAACATTTTTCTTTTAGCTCGGTGGAAACAAGAAGCTTTTCCTTAGGATTCTTTCAACTAGAAATAGAGAACGAAGTAACTAGAAAAATTGTTTTAATCTCCTCTTCTAGAAGGATCATCTAGAAAGCAAGTTGTTTTGAATTAAATTGACTGCATTCATACAAAAAGCTGACATAGATCTTATGGGTAAAAATTTTTTTTTTCGTTACCGCCTTAAATTTTTATCTGGGAATTTTTTCCTTTTCCATAAAGAAGCCGAATGAACCCAACGTTTCATGTTCGGTTTTGAATTAGAGACGTTAAAAATAATAAACCAGCGTCGACTATAACCCCTAGCCTTCCAAGCTAACGATGCGGGTTCGATTCCCGCTACCCGCTCTTTTTTATAATAATAAATGCATCATTATTGAGTTGAATATGCAATACAAAGAATTGTATCGTCGCACATAAAATTAGATTCTTTTTTTAGAGCACCAAATATTTTTGAAAGTAAAAGTCAAAAATGTGAAAAATAAGAATGAAATGAAAAGCGTCCATTGTCTAATGGATAGGACAGAGGTCTTCTAAACCTTTGGTATAGGTTCAAATCCTATTGGACGCAATTTATTTCCATATAATTTTTTTAGGTATTCTGTAGGAAGAAAGATATTTTCTATAAATTTTTATAATAATATATTTATATATTATTAAAATTTAAGAGGGATCCATTTCTTTATGCTTGTTCCTGAAGTAGAAAGCGTTCCATCTGTTCTTGAATAGCTTCTTTTAAAAGGGCTTCCGCTTCCTCAGTAAATGTTTTGGTAGAAGAGATAATGTCTTGGAACT